CACGATATGTTCCCTATGGTGACCGGGTTCATGAATTATGGTCAACAAACAGTACGAGCTGCAAGGTACATTGGTCAAAGTTTCATGATTACCTTATCTCACGCGAATCGTTTACCTGTAACTATTCAATATCCTTATGAAAAATCGATCACATCAGAGCGTTTCCGCGGTCGAATCCACTTTGAATTTGATAAATGCATTGCTTGTGAAGTATGTGTTCGTGTATGCCCCATAGATCTACCCGTTGTTGATTGGAGATTGGAAACGGATATTAGAAAGAAACGATTGCTTAATTATAGTATTGATTTCGGAATCTGTATATTTTGTGGTAACTGCGTCGAGTATTGTCCAACAAACTGTTTATCAATGACTGAAGAATATGAACTTTCTACTTACAATCGTCACGAATTGAATTATAATCAAATTGCTTTGGGTCGGTTACCAATGTCAGTAATTGGAGATTACACAATTCGAACAATTATGAATTCGACTCAAATAAAAATAGCCACGGATAACCCCCTTGATTCAAGAACGATTACCAATTACTAAGATTCCGTTTTGATCTAAAGAAGCGAAGTTTCTTTCATTTTGGTTGGTTAGTAACTACAAAACATAACTATTGATTGGTGAGAATCACGGCTTGATTTGAATTTAGAATAGATTCATATATCCGTGATGATTTCGAAATATCAAATTTCAACTACTCTTTCGGATACAAAAGCGGGATTGGTCCAATAACTGTATCTACATCAATCCACACCACATTAAGATTCAATTCAATTAGGCATATACAAGAAAAAAAAAAAAGAAAGATAGGGTAACCTCTTTTTTCCTGGCCCGGTCAGTAAGGTCATGAAAATGAAATATTTCAACTTATTTATCTCTTATTTTACACATAATGGATTTACCTGGATCAATACATGATATTCTTTTAGTATTTCTAGGATCAGGTCTTATATTAGGAGGCCTAGGGGTGGTATTACTTACCAATCCAATTTATTCTGCCTTTTCATTAGGATTGGTTCTTGTTTGTATATCCTTATTCCATATTCCATCTAACTCCTATTTTGTAGCTGCTGCACAGCTCCTTATTTACGTGGGAGCCGTAAATGTCTTAATCGTATTTGCTGTGATGTTCATGAATGGTTCAGAATATTACAAGGATTTATATCTTTGGACAGTTGGAGATGGAGTTACTTCACTGGTTTGTACAAGTATTCTTTTTTCACTAATTACTACTATCTCAGATACGTCATGGTACGGGATTATTTGGACTACAAGATCAAACCAGATTATAGAGCAGGACCTGACAAGTAACGTTCAACAAATTGGAATTCATTTATCAACAGATTTTTATCTTCCATTTGAACTCATTTCTATAATTCTTTTAGTTGCTTTGATAGGTGCAATTGCTATGGCTCGTCAGTAATAAATACTTAGAATTAGAAATCCAAAATCAAATAAAATAAATAAGGCCGTGTTTTGTTCTGTGTTATTATTATGACATCAATTTCCCTTCAGTTCCATTTTGATATTCTATTGTTCATATATTAAATTGAATGGGTTTGAGTTCGATCCATTACTAATACCTTCCTTTTTTCCGTACTTGTTATATTCTAGTCAATCAAATCGGTTAAATTGTATTGTTGTTCATATTGAAATCAATCTCAATTGATGAGGAGTTGGTCAATGATGACCGAGCATGTACTTATTTTGAGTGCCTATTTATTTTCTATCGGTATTTATGGATTGATCACAAGCCGAAACATGGTTAGAGCACTTATGTGTCTTGAGCTTATACTGAATGCGGTTAATCTAAATCTCGTAACATTTTCTGATTTATTTGATAGTCGACAATTAAAAGGAGACATTTTCTCGATCTTTGTTATAGCTATTGCAGCCGCTGAAGCAGCTATTGGGCCAGCTATTGTTTCGTCGATCTATCGTAACAGAAAATCAACTCGTATCAATCAATCGAATTTGTTGAATAAATAGTCGTAATGATATAAATAAAGACAGATATATAGAATATTTACCAATTAGAATTAGCGTGTCGTGTATAACTCGTATGACCATGTTTGCTGAAACGTAATAAATCAAAGTATCTTGGACCTCTCTCATTCTCATGACCAGATCCAGAAGTAGATTGATTATTCAATTAAAAAAAAAATTCTGGTAAACCACTGATTCGTCTGGTGTCTACAATATATGATTCAGTTACTACTGATTTTACCAGATCGAAAATTGATAACGTTCAAAAAATTGATAGATCCAATGTCACATTCAGTAAAGATTTATGATACATGTATAGGGTGTACTCAATGTGTACGAGCCTGCCCCACAGATGTATTGGAAATGATACCTTGGGACGGATGTAAAGCTAAGCAAATTGCTCCTGCTCCAAGAACAGAGGACTGTGTAGGTTGTAAGAGATGTGAATCTGCTTGTCCAACGGATTTCTTGAGTGTCCGGGTTTATTTATGGCATGAGACAACTCGTA